TGCCCAATATCCGTTTTACATCTTCTATGTGAAAATGCTCTATTTTCATAAGATCTTCTTGACTTTTATTCAAAAGGTCCAATAATGTAGAGATATTGGACTTTTTGAGGCAATTATAGATCTTGGGAGGGAATTCTAATTGGTCAATAAAAATTGATTTCAATGCTAGTTTTTTTTTGTTTTTTCTGAGTTTAGCCACTTTATCATGAAAGGTAAAGGGGGATAAAGGAATCGTGTGTTCACCATCCTCTAAATGTAAGTTTTCTTCCTCCATATGTAAAAAGGGAATAAATAAATCAATCAAATTGCGGGAGGCTTCATGAAGTGCTTCTTTCGGGGTTAAACTTCCGTTTGTCCATATTTCTAGAAAAAGTATCTCTTGTTTTTCATTCCCATTCCCATAAGAATGAATACTATGATTCGCATTTCGAACCGGCATGAATACAGCATCTATAGGATAACTTCCATCTTCAAAGTTATGGTGCGTTTTTAGAATATATCCGCGATTTCTCTCGATTTGTAATCCAATACAAAAATCAATTGGTTCCGTCAACCAAGCTATATGTTGTGTGTTATCAACGATTTGCACAGAAGGGGGTAAGATGATATCTTCAGCAGTTACACATCCAGGACCCTTGACACAAATAGACGCGTCACAAGTTCCATATAGATTACTTCTCAATACAATTTCTTTCAAATTCATTAAAATCTCATGTACCGATTCTTGAATACCCGCTATGGTAGAATATTCATGCGGGGCTTTCTCCGATTTTACACGTGTGATACATGTTCCTTCTATTTCCCCAAGCAAAGCTCTTCGCATCGCAATGCCTATTGTGTCGGCTTGACCTTTCATAAGTGGAGACAGAATAAAGCGGCCATAATAAAGGCGTTTACTGTCTGTTCTTGATTCAACACATTTCCACTGTAGTGTCCGAGTAGATACTGTGACTTTCTCTCGAATCATAGCAATATTATTTGATTAGATTAGCGAATTCTTGATTTTATTTCTCTTTCTCTTGAGATTTTTTCAATGTTCATTTCTACACACGTCTTTTTTTCGGAGGTCTACAGCCATTGTGTGGCATAGGGGTTACATCCCGTACGAAAGTTAATAGTATACCACTTTGAAGAATAGCTCGTAATGCTGCGTCTCTTCCGAGACCGGGACCCTTTATCATGACTTCTGCTCGTAGCATACCCCGATCAACTACTGTACGGATAGCATTTGATGCCGCGGTTTCAGCAGCAAAAGGTGTCCCTCTTCTCGTTCCCTTGAATCCAGAAGTCCCGGCGGAGGACCAAGAAACTACCCGACCCCGTACATCTGTAACAGTGACAATGGTATTATTGAAACTAGCTTGAACATGAATAACTCCCTTTGGTATTCTACGTGCACTCTTACGTGAACCAATACGTCCATTCCTACGCGAACTTCTTCTCGGTATAGCTTTTGCCATATTTTACATTTCGTAAATCTGAGTTAGCGATATATGGATATATCCATTTCACGATTCTTTATTTTTACATTGGTTCAGTTGGCAAGTCTGATTATCCTTGTCGTTGTTTATGTCTCGGGTTGGAACAAATTACTATAATTCGTCCTCTTCTACGGATTAGTCGACATTTTTCACAAATTTTACGAACAGAAGCTCTTATTTTCATATTTCCCATTCCTTACCTTCATTTGAAATCTACTTTTTTCAAAAAAGTTTCTTGATATTTTGCATCTCGAATTGTATTTCCGTGAAAGACATGTTTGTTAAAGTTGAAAAACGAATCCTTCGAATCTTTGTTGCGTTGCGAAGTTGATAAATTATACGCCCTCTGGTTGAATCATAAGGACTTACTTCAAATTTGACTTTTTGGCGGTATCCATATAAACCTACGTCGGATCTTTTCCGAAACAGAACTTAGAATCAGATCTTCATTCTATAAATAAGCCCGGAACATACTATTCGGAAGCGATTCATTAATGAAACCCTTAGGAATTCATTTTTGTTCTTTCATCCCAGGTACTGTAAGTGATCTTGAAGTATCAACTAATGCAGGTAGAACGATATTCAATAACTCCCCCATTTTTTCCTTTCCCAAATTTTACAAACAAATAAGAAGTTTTGGATCCAATTTTTATATTCTATTCAAAATATTACCATATATAACACAAAATTTCTCCCCCGATTCCTTCTAGTCGAGCCTCTCGGTCTGTCATTATACCTCGCGAAGTAGAAAGAATTACAACTCCCATCCCACCTAAAATTTTAGGGATTCGTTGATAGTTAGAATAGATTCGTAAACCGGGTCGACTGATCCGTTTTAAATTGAAAATATTTCTATAAGGTCTTTTCCTATTCCTTCTATGTCGCAGGGTTAAAACAAAAAAATTTTTGTTTTTTTCTCGATGCTTTCTCACGTTTTCAATAAAACCTTCTCGTAAAAGTATTCTTACAATATTTTCGGTAATATTGGTGGATGCTATTCGAACCACTCTTTTTCGATCCATATCAGCATTTCGTATAGAAGTGATTATCTCAGCAATAGTGTCCCTACCCATGATGAACTATAATTATTGCGGCAAAAAAATTGGATACTATCAACGTGTTTTTTTACTTATTTGTCTATGAATTCTATTTTTCAAGAAAGATATATGCGTGAGACACATTCTACTCAATTTTGAATCTATTTCTTTCAAATACTCCACTAGAAACATATCACGATTTACTTTTCTAATACCTTTCTTTCAAATACTCCACTAGAAACATATCACGATTTCCTTTTATAATACTTCGGGAGCTAATGAAACTATTTTAGTAAAATTGAATTGTCTCAACTCTCGGGCGATTGCACCAAAAATTCTAGTTCCTTTTGGATTTCCTTCTTTATCAATAACAACTGCGGCATTGTCATCATATCGTATTATCATTCCGTTGTCACGTTTGAGTTCTTTACAGGTACGCACAATTACCGCTCTGACTACTTCGGATCTTTCTAGAGGCATATTAGGTACTGCTTCTTTGATAACAGCAACAATAATGTCACCAATATGAGCATATCGACGATTGCTAGCTCCTATGATTCGAATACACATCAATTCTCGAGCCCCGCTGTTATCCGCTACATTTAAATGGGTCTGAGGTTGAATCATATCATTTTTTTTTACTCTGTTTTTTACAATGCAAAGGGCGAAGAAAAAAAGAAATATTTTTTGTCCACAAACACAAAAAGAAACCTGTGTTTTTGTTTCATTCCTAAGATTCCTTTCGGGTGGTTTTAGATTTTTCTTCTATCTCCGAACTAATGAATTGAGTTCGTATAGGCATTTTGGATGCTGCTATTGAAATAGCTCTTCTGGCAATCTTTTTTGTTACTCCACCCATTTCATAAAGTATTCGACCGGGTTTCACAACAGCTACCCAATATTCAGGGGATCCTTTTCCCGAACCCATACGTGTTTCCGCGGGTCGTACAGTAACTGGTTTATCTGGAAATATGCGTACCCATATCTTTCCCCCACGACGTGCATTTCGTGTCATTGCTCGTCGACCTGCTTCTATTTGTCTAGATGTGATCCAAGCAGGTTCAAGTGCTTGAAGAGCATATTTACCGAAACAAATATGATTACCTCCAGAAGATATCCCCTTCATTCTTCCTCTATGTTGTTTACGGAATCTGGTTCTTTTGGGGTTATAGTTGATGGTTGTTTCTCAATTCCATCTCTACTACAGAACTGGACGTGAGAGTTTCTTCTCATCCAGCTCCTCGCGAATAAAGGATTTCAAAATTTGGATTTTTAATAATGAAGTTCATTTCAATTAATTAAGATATAATATTCAAAAAATGAAGTTAAGATATATATGTATTTTTTGAGGAATACGAAGAATCGTTAGTCATTTATATATCTTGTTTGAATAGATAATTCAACATTTTCATATTACTTTTACTAATATTGTATTATTATTGTAACTAATCCTTATTCTGTCTTTTATCCTATTGCTTTTGCAATAAAAAAAGAAAGTTTTCGCGGGCGAATATTTACTCTTTCAATTTCTATTTCAGTTGTAGGGCTAGCTCGTGACGTCTCAGATCTCAGAATAGATGAATAGATCTCCGGCTCATTCCGCCATCCCGACCAGTGAATCTTTAATATTTTTTTCAATGGAATCTTTGTCATTCACAGGTTCCGTCGTTCCCATCGCTTCTTACTTAATGGTTAGGTCCGAATTTGACAATGGAGCTCGTAAGAATAATCAAATAAAGTCTTGAGCCATTCTTCTCAGTCTTTTTTGGCTCGAAGCTCTTGATTTTTTCTTGTATTATTCTATTAATTGATTAATTTCATTAATTAGGGTATGGATAAATCAGTATTCATGCTTTATTACACTGCCTTTTATGATAGACCTTACATATTGGAATTTTAAATCATTGAGATTCTTTTTCTCTCTTTCTCTCCTCCTTCCATTTATCCACATCTTTTTTCTCTTCTATTTTGCTTTGCAACTTAGAATCTTTTTTGTTTATGAAAAAAAAATGGCAGTTGCTACAAAGATATGACCTATACTATATATCATATCGTGACTGGTTCTTTAGATCCAGATAATGCGAAGTTGATGAGTTGGTTATTAGTTCTTCTCTAGTTATTAGTTCATACTATGGGTCTGGTTTAATCCTAACCCTAAAAAATCAACGAGTCACACACTAAGCATAGCAATGATATCAAATGGTCAATCGAATTTTTATTCAACCCTATAGAATTCAGTATTAGAAATTAGAATTGCTCCCTTTGATTGACCAGAAAAAGAATGACCGAGGTTCTCTGCTTTTGTTCAATTACTGGTATCGAAGGGAAAGATAAGTAATAAAGGTTTATTAGGCCTCGTCCAGAAATATCCAAATTTTTATGCCTAATACCCCATAGATAGTTCGAACTGGATAAGAACAATAATCAATTTTAGCTCGAATAGTTTGTCGGGGAACCCTCCCTTCTCTGATCCATTCCACAC